TCCACCGATTTTTTCTCGTCGAGCCTCGCGGTCTGTCATTATACCGCGAGAAGTAGAGAGAATTACAATCCCCATCCCGCCTAAAATTTTAGGCATTTTTTGATAGTTAGAATAAATTCGTAAACCTGGTCGACTAATCCGTTTTAAATTTAGACTAGTTCTATATGGTCCTTTCCTATTTCTTCTATGTCGTAGGGTTAAAATAAAAAAAATTTTATCGCCTTCTTGGTGTTTCCTCACATTTTCAATAAAACCTTCTCGTAAAAGTATTTTAATAATGTTTTCGGTAATGTTATTAGATCCTATTCGAACGATTCCTTTTCTATCGATGTCAGCATTTCGTATAGAGGTTATTGTGTTGGCGATAATGTCCTTACTCATGCACAAATTCTTCTTTCTCCCTAAGTTGGATATAATCAACATATTTTTTCCTTTTTACGAATTAACTATATTTATGAATTAATTATTTTACTTCGATTATTTTATAGTCTATTAAATAAATAAAGGTATATACGTGAAAAATAATCTACTAATTTTGTTGTATTTTTTAATTTATTTCATTAAATGGTATAACTATATTATCATTTCCTCTTAAATTTTTTATCTTATCTATTCATCTTAGAATCTTTGATCTTACAATACTTCTGGTGCTAATGAAACTATTTTAGTGAAATTTAACTGTCTCAATTCCCGAGCAATCGCACCAAAAATTCTAGTTCCTTTTGGATTTCCTTCTTGATCAATAATAACTGCAGCATTGTCATCATATCGTATTATCATACCGTTGTCGCGTTTAAGTTCTTTAGAAGTACGCACAATTACAGCTCGGATCACCTCTGATTTTTCTAGAGGAGAATTTGGAATAGCTTCCTTGATCACACCAAGAATAACGTCACCGATATGAGCATATCGTCGATTACCAGTCCCTACGATTCGAATACACATTAATTCTCGGGCTCCGCTGTTATCTGCTACATTCAAACGAGTCTGAGATTGGATCATATCATTTTTGAATTTCTTAGTTCAATGCAAAAGGAAAAAAAAAAAAAGAAAATAGAAATATTATTTGTCCAAAATGAAAAAACTTTGTGATTAGTTTTTTTATCTTAACGGTCTTTTTCCTTTGCTTTTATCTTCCTAGTCCGAAATAATGAATTGGGTCCGTATAGGCATTTTTGATGCGGCTATTGAAATAGCTTTTCTAGCTATATTTTCTGTTACTCCTCCCATTTCATAAAGTATTCGACCTGGTTTAATGACAGCGACCCAATATTCGGGAGATCCTTTCCCAGAACCCATACGCGTTTCTGCAGGTCTGAGGGTAACTGGTTTGTCCGGAAATATGCGTACCCATATTTTTCCACCACGTCGTGCATTTCGTGTCATTGCCCGACGCCCTCCTTCTATTTGTCTAGATGTAATCCAAGCGGGTTCAAGTGTCTGAAGAGCATATTTACCGAAACAAATAGAATTCCCGCGATAAGATCTTCCTTTCATTCTTCCTCGATGTTGCTTACGAAATCTGGTTCTTTTGGGGTTATAATTGATGGTTCTTTCTGAATTCCATCTTTACTACAGAACTGAACATGAGAATTTAGTTTCATTCAGCTCCTTGCGAATGAAATGATTAAAAAGATAGACATGTAGCTAATAAATAATATAGTGAATCATGGGATTTTGTGAAATTTCCGTAATCTATTTATTCGAATTCTATTTGTATATCTTATTCTATATATAGAAATGAAATCTTTTATAGAAAATAAATAGTCTATAGACTATAGAAAATAGAATATGGATTTTTAGATAATTTTTTCTATTTTTAAAGACTTTCGTTTTTGTTATAATCTTATAACAATTTTTTTTTTATGATATTTACAATATTATTGTAGTTATGTTATCCGAACTCTCGAATGGTTGCTTAAAATTTCGAATAGAAAGCCAATAACATAAAAAGCTTCGCGGGCGAATATTTACTCTTTTAATATTTTCTTCGTTGCTAGGATTTGTAGAGCTAATCCTTAACCCGACTTCTCAGAATAAATAACTTGTTTCTTGGTTCCTTTCGCCATCCTCCCCATTGAATACATAAGATTCTCTTAAAAATAAATCTTATGTATTCACAGGTTCCGTCGTTCCCATCGCTTTTTGATTAATGTTTAGGCCTTAATTCTATAAAGGAGCTCAAAATAATATTTGGTCTTGAGTCAATTTTATTAGTCTTTGTTGGCTCGGGGCTCTTCTTTGTTTTATATCTATAAATGGGTTTGTTTAATTATAGATCAATTGGGAGTGATGCTTTATTACATTGGCTTTTCTGAGATTATTCATAGACCTTACATACGTATTGGAATCCTATATCATTGAAATTTTTTTCTATCTTTCTTTCACTCTTCCTTCCACTTGTCTGTCTAATTTTCTATTTTGCGTTACGCCTTGTAATCATATGATTTGTTTATGCAAAAATATTGCAATTGCTACAACGATATAACCAACATATCAT